TTTTTTCAATATCTTCAACTGTTACTTTATCTCTATTGTTGTACGCGGCATGTGCTTTCGCTGCTCGGTTTGTTACAATATCACCTCGTAATCCATCTACATCTAATTGACTACATACTTCTGAGATTTTAACTCTTAAATCATAATCAATTTGAACAGTTGGTAATAAGGTTTGAGCACTAACAATGCGATCACGTAATTCTTGTTGTTGTGCTTCATAATTTTCTAACCATACATTTGGTGTTTGGTCAAATGAAGTTCGTTCTTCTACAACTTTTACACGTAAAATAGGGTCTTTTACCGTACGGATTTCTGCATGCATTCCGAAACGATCTAATAATTGTGGACGTAACTCCCCTTCTTCAGGGTTACCAGACCCTACTAGTACAAATCTAGCTGGGTGGCGGATTGAAATTCCTTCACGTTCAACGGTGTTCCAGCCTGAAGCAGCTGAATCTAATAGAATATCAACTAAGTGATCGTCTAATAAATTTACCTCATCAACGTATAGTAAACCTCTGTTAGCTTTTGCTAATAAACCAGGTTCAAAAGCTTTTACACCTTCTGTTAACGCTTTTTCAATATCAATCGTACCACAAACACGATCTTCAGTTGCACCTAATGGTAAATCAACCATTGGGATTTTAATAAATTCTGTTTCTAATGTTTGACCATTTTGAATAGCAGTTTTTACTTCATTCCCCATTAAATCTAAGTCTGATTTATGTGAGTTAAACGGGTCATCTTTAATTACTTCAATTTCTGGAAGTAAATCCGCAATCGCTCTAATTGTTGTTGATTTTCCTGTTCCACGGTCTCCCATAATCATAACCCCACCAATTTTAGGGTCGATTACATTCAATTGTAAAGCTAGTTTCATTTCTTCTTGACCTACAATCGCTGTAAATGGGAAAACAGGTGAAGAGAATTTTTTTAAATCTTGTGTTACCATAATTATCAATTAAATATATAAATTTTTGACTAAAGTTTAGATTATTGGTAAAGTGTCGCGCCTAAACGGATTGCTAAAACACTTGCCAGTAAAGCAGACATTAATGCGATATAAACTTGAAAATCAGTAATCATAATATTATTTTTTGTATAAATTTTTAAGGTAGTTTGATTCTAAGGAATTAAAGTATTATTGATTTCTAATAATATTTTAATAAATTATAGTTTAAATATAGAATTTAAATATAATTTATTAATTTTTATATCTTACCAGCTTGATTTTGTAACACCTGGTAATAAACATTGGTGAGCCATCTCACGTAATACATGACGTGATACACCAAAATCTCTATAAAACCCTCGAGGACGACCCGTTTTCCAACAACGGTTTCGGATACGGATTTTTGAACTATTTCGTGGTAAGCGTTGAATTTTTGAGTGAATATCTAATTTCAAATTAAAGTCACTAGTACTATTATATTCGTCTAATAACGCTTGGCGTTTTGACTCATATTTTTTAGTTAATTTGATTCGTTTTTTCTCTCTTTCAATCATACTTTTTTTTGCCATAAATTTGTCGAAACTTTTAAATAAATTTTAAATTAGAATAAAACGTTTGTAACTAATTTTCATTTTATTACAAACGTTTTATATTTTAGACCAATTGTATAGTTAGAACTCCTATATAGCAATATTTAAAATATATTCTAACCGAGTGTTTAAATTACTTATCTAAGCTAATTTTGAAACATATGCCGAATTTTTATCTGGAAGAACTGTATATGTACTTAATAATTCACGGAATTCATCACCGTCCATTGTTTCAACATCTAATAATCGTTCAACCACTAAATCAATAATAACTCGGTTATCTAAAATAATTTGAAGAGCTTTTTGTTCACAATAATTAACAATTTTACATACTTCATCGTCAATTCTATCTGCTACACTCTCTGGATAGTTTGAGTCTTGATTCATATTTCCACCTAAGAAGACTTGACCATTGGATTCATCTTCAAGAGCAATTGGACCGATATTTGACATACCAAAGCGTGTTACCATTTGACGAGCTAAATTTGTAACTTGTTGTAAATCACTACTTGCACCAGTAGTTACTTCTGGGTCACCAAAAATAACTTGTTCAGCAGCACGCCCACCTAATGTGCCAATAATTCGTGCTAATAATGCAGAACGAGAAACTAAACTTTGATCTTCATCTGGGGTAAACCATGTTAACCCTTTTGCTGATCCACGTGGTGTGATTGTAATTTTTTCTACTTCATCATGAGATTGTAATACTGTTCCTGTAATAGCATGACCAACTTCATGGTAAGCGATTAATTTTTTGTTTTTACTATCTTCCATTGGAGTACCAGCAATACCACCGATAACACGGTCAATTGCTTCATTAACCTCATTTTTTGAAATGGTTGCTTTTTTATATCTTGTCGCTAAAATAGCCGCCTCGTTTAATAAATTAGCTAGATCTGCACCTGAAAAACCTGGAGTTCGGTTCGCTAATTGTACTAATGAAACATCGTCACCTAATGGTTTATTTTTTGCATGAACTTTTAAAATACTTATACGGCCTAAACGGTCTGGTAAATTAACAGTTACTTGACGATCAAATCGTCCTGGACGTAATAATGCAGCATCTAAAATATCCACACGGTTTGTTGCCCCAACAACAATTACCCCTTTATTTTCTTTAAACCCATCCATTTCAGTTAATAGTTGGTTTAAAGTTTGTTCACGTTCATCATTTCCACCACCAACACCAGCACCACGTTCTCTACCTACAGCATCAATCTCATCAATGAAAACAATACAAGGTGCATTTTCTCCTGCTTTTTGGAATAAGTCACGTACTCGCGCAGCCCCAATACCAATAAACATTTCAACGAATTCTGAACCAGCTACACTAAAGAATGGAACATCTGCTTCATTTGCAATGGCTTTGGCTAATAATGTTTTCCCCGTTCCTGGAGGGCCCACTAATAAAATTCCTTTTGGAATTTTTGCCCCAACAACTGTGTATTTTTCTGGTTCCTTTAAGAATGATACAATTTCTTCAAATTCTGCTTTGGCTTCATCAATACCTGCAATATCATTAAAGCTAATACCTGTATCAGGGCGTCGCTCAAAACGTGCTGTTGATTTACCTAAACTTAATGGTGATTGACCTGAACCCCCACCAAAATTCTCAGAATTTTGGAAGAAATAAACTAACCCAGCAATAAATATCAAAGGTAGAAGTAAATTACTTGCGATTGTAACAAAAAGATTTTTTTGTTCTGCAGGGTGGGCATCAAAATCAATATTATATTCTTTTAATTTTTGTATCAATTGAGAAGCACCTACAGGAATTTCTACTCTAATTGTTTGTGGGCGATTTCCTAATTCTGGGCTAGAGGCTTGAACAATCGCATTTCGACTATTGTCATATAAATCCACTTGTTTTACCCAACCCATCTCTAAATATTCTAAGAAACGACCATATGTCATACGTGAACTTACAACATTTTGGTTTAATTGAGCTTCATTTCGTATAGCCTCTGGGCTTTCAGGGCTCTGTAAACCGAATGTTTTCACACTTAAATCAATAACACTAATAAGGATTAATCCTATTAGTATTGCTCGTAAAATTTGCTGTCCCATCTCGTTATCCTAATTAATTTTTATATAAATATAGTTTTATGATAAATTGTAACACACTTAAAATGTTAAAAACAACAAAATTTTTGTTCTGCTTTTAAAGGTGTCTTAAAAAAATTTATATCTTAACTCTTGCTTTTTTATCTATTTAAATGTTATATTATAAAATATAAGGTTTTAAATATAATCTATAGCTGGTGTAGCTCAACGGTAGAGCAACGGATTTGTAATCCGTAGGTTGGGGGTTCAAATCCCTTCACCAGCTTTCACTATTTATATGCGAAATAAAAAATTTTAAATCTAAAAGTAATTTTATAAAGCTCTTTATTTATTTTCAAATCTTAGCTAAAAGAAATAAATTAGCTTTTCTTAGTTTTAGATTATTATCAACGAGAAAATTCGTAATTTTTTTCTTTTATGCTTTTATGTTTGTTCGGGTCTTGCGTTAATAAAAAACGACTAAGTTACATTAGAGTTACTACAAATAGTTTAAATTATAAACCAACCATACTTCGAATAATTAGGTATAGACTTATAATAAAAACTAAACTAAACAGTATTAAAAACCAACGTAGTTTTGGTGTTTTAAATAAATTTCTAAAAGGTGTTAATATAATTAACACTAACCCTATCATACTACTAATAAAAAATCGGGGGTATCTAGTTATATTTGTCCAAAAATTATTCATAAAAATAATAATTATTAAATGGTTTATTTAATATTATATCGAACTTTTGATAGCAATTACAAACAGAATTATATAAATTAAAATTTTTCTAGTATTATATGAAAGAAAATGGTACTATAATTCTATAGTATAAGGCTCTGTAGCTCAGTGGTTAGAGCAGGGGACTCATAAGCCCAAGGTCGTAGGTTCAAATCCCACCAGAGCCATCTACTATTCTAGTTTTATTAATTTAGGAGAAATGGCTGAGTGGTCGAAAGCAATAGATTGCTAATCTATCGTACATTTATTTGTACCCAGGGTTCGAATCCCTGTTTCTCCTATTTTAAAAAAACATTAAAAGTCTTGACATGAATTTCATTTATTGATTATAATTGGAATCATAAAATATATCATATGGGATTGTAGTTCAATTGGTTAGAGCACCGCCCTGTCACGGCGGAAGTTGCGAGTTCGAGTCTCGTCAGTCCCGGTATTACTTTAAATAAAAACTCTAGTTTTAGGAAATTTTCCTTTATTTAATTTGAAAATATAATTAAAAAAATTTTATGCTTTTCTTTTCGAAAGTAAAGTATAATAAAATTACATAATATGTAAATAATTAAAAGAATACAAACTTTTTTTAATTATAAAAGCTTAAATTAATTTTTAAATATATATGGATATTATAAGTCTAGGTTGGGCTGGCGTAATGACTATGTTTACTTT